ATTATATATTGTAATAACAGACATCAAAAGGTAAATTACTATAAGTTATAGGTCTTTTTGTTGGGAAAATAATTTACATATTATAATTAATTTTTGATATATTATAATAAAATAAACTATTGTAATAGAATGAAAACAAAAAACTTAATGGCCACCATATAAAAACACGTGAGTGGGGTGAACGGTTTTCATTAGTCTTTTAACTAATTATTAGTAGTACATATAAATATTTGAGTTACATTTTGTGCTTGCTTATTAAAATTAATTAGTTATTAAGTGTACCAGAAGTCCTAGTTTCTTCCTGTTTTCGGGGGTTTTCAGGAAAGTAGAAACTTAGGGGCTTAGGGGGGTAGGGGGGTTTTACGCAGAGAAACCGGGGGTGAAATATAAGGGTGATGTTAGGAGGATATACTCATCTTATGCACTTGATAACCTAAAATGTGGTTCTTTATCAATGTCTTTTCAACATTCACCATAATTTGATATTCATTTAAAATGTTCAACCTTCAATTGTACTGACCGCTCTGCACTCTGAAAAGCACAGCGAAAGGAAACCTAAAAAAAGAGCCAAATGCCCAATGGAGTGAACGCTCGGCTTGGTGGGTAACGAGGGGATGTACTTCAACATTAACTTATGCAAGCGTCGATAAAAGTGTGAGGGGAATTCGAGTAATGGCCCTGAAGTAGGAACCAAATGCCAGGAATAATTCAATCAGTGAAACCCCCACGATTTCCGTCCCTGACCATCAATAACCGTAGGCAGTCAGGTATCACTGTTGGTCGGTTCTTATTGGGTTAACTGCTTTATTTATTATAAATGTTGGCAAAGGTTTGAGATTACGTAAAAGTTAATTGTGGAGTTTATTCAATTGCGACTTGTCCTAGATTTATAGATATGTAAATTTTATATGATTTTGGTTTTAGTAAAATTTTTCAATTTTAATTGATGTATGACTGGTTTACTCCAACTGATGGTGATAATACATATATGTCCTAATGTACTACATATATATTGTTAATGCATAATATGGTAATAATACATATATGCACTATTTACAAAGAGTAGTTTAGTGCTAGAATCTTAGCTTTGGGAGCTAGGGGCAGGAGTTGGAGTCTCCTCTTTTTGAAGCAGTAGGGAGGAGTCTAACCTCCGACGTCCGGCTTACAAGACCGGTGCTCTAGCCCTGAGCTACTAATGCATTGAGTTAAGATGGCCTTGTTTTCAAGTCATCCTACTGCGGGGGCTATTACTAGAAAAATGAAGAAGTAGACAAATGAAGCGATTTGTCCGATTACAACATATGGGTCTTCTACGGGTATACCTCCGATTCATGTTAAGACAACCACGTCAGCTACTAGGGTTCAGAATAGAAATTGTGTTAAAGGTCGGAATGTAAGCCCTCGTTGTTTAGAGGTGTGGAGAATAGGTACAAGTATCAATACTAAAATTGAGAATAGAAGTGCTAGTACTCCACCTAGTTTATTAGGGATCGATCGAAGGATCGCATAAGCAAATAGGAAATACCATTCAGGTTTAATATGAGGAGGGGTTACTAGAGGGTTAGCGGGGGTAAAATTGTCTGGGTCTCCTAATAGATTAGGGGAGAACAGGGCTAGGACGATTAATGCCAGGAGAAGAGCTGCAAAACCTAGGAGGTCTTTATACGAGAAATAGGGGTGGAAGGTGACTTTATCTGCATCTGAGTTAACACCTGTTGGGTTATTAGATCCTGTCTCATGTAAAAATAGAAGGTGAATAATAGTTGCAGCTAATACAACGAAGGGGAACAAGAAATGGAAGGCGAAGAATCGTGTTAAGGTTGCATTGTCTACTGAGAAGCCCCCTCAGATCCATTGTACGAGAGCATTACCCACATATGGAACAGCCGAGAGAAGATTTGTAATAACGGTTGCACCTCAGAAGGATATTTGTCCTCATGGGAGTACGTACCCTACAAAGGCGGTCATTATTACAAGGAGTAGAAGGATAACCCCTACATTTCATGTCTCTTTGTATAGATAAGAACCATAATATAAACCTCGGCCAATGTGAAGGTAAATACAAATAAAGAAGAAAGAGGCCCCATTGGCATGTATATTGCGGATTAATCACCCGTAATTTACGTCTCGACAGATATGGGCAACAGAAGAAAAGGCTGTTGCGATATCAGATGTATAGTGTATTGCTAAAAAAAGGCCGGTTAAGATTTGGGCAATTAGGCATAGTCCTAATAGTGAGCCAAAATTTCATCAGACTGAGATATTGGAGGGTGCGGGAAGATCGACTAGGGCATCGTTGGCGATTTTAAGGAGGGGGTGTGATTTTCGTAGATTGGCCATTAGGGTTCTTGTAGTTGAATAACAACGGTGGTTTTTCAAGCCATTGGTCCTGGTTAGAGTCCTGGCAGGAATTATGACTTTTGTTATGTATTTAGTTTTATTTTGTCTTGTTTTAGGTTTAGTAGCAGTTGCTTCTAATCCTTCTCCTTACTTTGCGGCTTTGGGATTAGTGGTGGTGGCTGGAATAGGGTGTGGATTATTAGTAGGTCATGGGGGTTCTTTTTTATCTTTAGTATTATTTTTAATTTATCTTGGGGGAATGCTTGTGGTATTTGCTTATTCGGCAGCTTTAGCTGCCGAACCCTACCCTGAGACTTGGGGTAGCCGGCCAGTTATTACACATATGGCGGTTTATGTATTAGGAGTTATACTTGTGGCTGGACTATTTTGAGGGGGATGATATGAGTCTTCTTGGGTTCTAGTTGATGAATTAGGGGAAAATTCAGTTTTACGAGGAGATGTTGGTGGGGTAGCCTTGATATACTCAATAGGGGGTTGAATACTAATTATTAGTGCTTGAGTATTATTATTAACTTTATTTGTCGTTCTAGAATTAACACGAGGATTAGGGCGGGGCACTCTTCGGGCTGTTTAAAGGGCGGTAATAATTAGTATCATTAAAGATGTTAAAAGGAAGAGTATGAGATAAGTCTTAATTATTCCTTGTTGGATATTGCTTGTTGATGAAATTAAAGGTGTGTTTGAAGATATAATTGCTTTAGGCCCGACTTTTTCTATTCAGGTTTGGTCTACAGATTGGCTTGCAATTTTTTGGCCTAAAACAAGATTTAATTTAGGGGTGAAACGGTGGATAATAGCTGGGAAGAATCCTAATATATTAGAGAAGTGGTGAGTAGTGAGATTTGGTGTAATCTTCACCTGCTTGCTTGTTAAAGATGCCAACTCAATAGCTGTAAGGAGACCTGTAATTGTTACTAGAAGGGCTGCTAGTTTAAGAACTGGAGTTATAGTTATTACAGGTGATTTTACGGGGGTTATATTTGAGGTAATTACTAGGCCGGCTACAATACTTCCCCAGGCTAAGCGTTTAATAGGGTTAATAACTGCGGGATTATTTTCGTTAATGGGGGAAAGTGAATTAAATCGGGGATTACCCATTGTTACGTAAAATACAAGTCGGAAGCTGTAAACAGCTGTAAATGATGTAGCAATAAGTGTAAGCACTAGGGCTCAGGCGTTAAGGTTTGATGTGTTTAAGGCTTCAATAATGGCATCTTTAGAAAAGAACCCAGCAAGGAAAGGTGTCCCTGTAAGGGCAAGATTACCAATTGTTAGACATGTAGATGTAAAGGGAGTTAAGTGGTGTATGCCTCCTATTTTGCGGATATCTTGCTCATCATTTAGGCTGTGAATTACTGAGCCGGAGCATAAGAATAGTATGGCTTTAAAAAAGGCATGTGTGCAAATGTGGAGGAAGGCTAGTTGAGGTTGATTGAGTCCAATGGTTACTATCATTAAACCTAATTGACTTGATGTAGAGAATGCTACAATTTTTTTAATATCATTTTGGGTTAAAGCACAGATGGCTGTAAAAACTGTAGTAAGGGCTCCAAGACATAGGCAAATTGATAGGGCTGTTGGATTATCTTCTATTAGGGGGCTTATACGAACTAATAGAAAGATGCCTGCTACTACTATTGTGCTAGAGTGCAGTAGGGCAGAGACCGGTGTAGGCCCTTCCATTGCGGAGGGAAGTCAGGGGTGAAGACCAAATTGAGCTGATTTACCTGTGGCAGCAATAATTAACCCAATTAAAGGCAAAGTTAAATCTATTCCTTTAGATGCTGCAAATATTTGTTGTATTTCTCAGGAGTTAAGGTTTGTAGCTATTCAAGCCATAGTAAAGATAAGCCCAATATCCCCAACTCGGTTATAAAGTACTGCTTGCAGTGCAGCGGTGTTGGCATCACTTCGTGCATATCATCAGCCAATTAGGAGGAAGGATATAATACCAACCCCTTCTCATCCAATAAAAAATTGAAATATATTATTTGCTGTAACAAGAGTAATTATGGCTAACAGGAAGGTAAGCAGGTATTTAAAGAAGCGGTTTATATAAGGGTCTGCATGTATGTATCATGATGCAAACTCTAGGATAGATCATGTAACATATAGAGCAACTGGTACAAAGATAATTGAATAAAAATCAAATTTAAGACTAATATTGATATCAAAAGTGTTAGTATTTATTCAGGATCAGTTGGTGACAATGGTTTCTGCCCCTTCATCTAGGAAAAGGCATAAAGGGAGGAGGCTGATAAAGAAAGCTACTTTTACAGCTGTTTTTACATGGGAAAGTGCCCAATCTTCTTTGCGGGGTGAAGGTAAGAGGGCTGTAGTTAGTGGGAAGGTTAATAAAGCAAAAATAATTAAAAGGCTAGATACTATTATTACGGAAGTGAGGGGCATAGCTACTACTTGGATTTGCACCAAGAGTTTTTGGTTCCTAAGACCAATGGATGAGCTGTTATCCTTTAGGAGCATTGGCGAGTGAGCCTTGGAGTTTAACCAAGGTTATGAAAATTAGCAGTTTCCATTGCTGTCAGCCTCTCTCGGTGGATAAGAGGATTTTAACCTCTGTTTCTAGAATCACAATCTAATGTTTTACTTAAACTATATCTACATGAAGTTCAGCTTCAAATTAGCTCTGGTTTAGCTATTAGGAGAAGGAGCGGAAGAATGTGGAGTGCAATAAGTAAATGTTCTCGTGTATGGGTAGGATCTAAGGCAATAATATGTGTTGGGAGGGGGCCTCGTTGTGTTATTAAGAATATGTAGAGGGAATAACCCGCGGTAATGAGTGTTCCTACTCCTGTAAGAGCAATAGTTCATCAGGACCAGTTGAAAAGAGATGTAATGATCATTAGTTCTCCTATAAGGTTTGGTAGGGGTGGGAGTGCAAGATTGGCTAGGCTTGCAATAAATCATCATGCGGTCATTAAAGGTAAAACTATTTGTAGTCCTCGGGCTAGTACTATAGTACGGCTGTGTGTACGTTCATAGTTTGTGTTTGCTAGACAGAATAGTGCTGAGGAGGTGAGACCATGGGCAATTATAAGAATTAGGGCTCCTGATAGTCCTCAGGGTGTTTGGATTAGGATAGCACCTGCTACCAGACCTATATGACTAACAGATGAATAAGCAATTAGGGATTTTAGGTCCGTTTGACGTAGGCAAATTGATCCAGTCATAATAATACCTCAGAGGGCTAAAATAATAAAAGGGTAACTTATTTCTTTAGTTAAGGGTTCAAGTATATTCATAATTCGAATTATTCCGTAACCCCCAAGTTTCAGGAGAACTGCCGCTAGGACCATAGATCCCGCGATAGGGGCTTCTACATGTGCTTTGGGTAGTCATAGATGAACCCCATAAAGTGGTATTTTTACCAGGAATGCTATTAGGCACCCGGCTCACCAAATTTTGCTTGAATATGAGGCTATTTCAATTGTTTCTGAATATTGCAGAGTCAGAAGGGATAAGGTACCTGTTGAGTCCTGTAGTGATAATAGAGCTACAAGGAGAGGGAGAGATCCTGCCAAGGTATAAAATAGAAAATAGTTTCCAGCGTTTAGGCGTTCTGCTTGATTTCCTCAGCGAGTAATAATAATTAGGGTGGGAATTAGTGTGGCTTCAAATATTACATAAAATATTATTACTTCGGTGGCTCCAAATGCTAAAATAAGAAAAAATAGAAGGGATGTAAGAAGGGTAATATAAGTGCGTTGTCGATTAACAGGTTCTGTTGATATATGATTTTGGCTGGCCAAAATTATTAAGGGAAGAAGTCAGCATGATAAAACTAGCAGGGGTGTTGACAAGGCGTCTGTTGCCATGTAAAGATTAAGTGATGTTCAGCCGGTTTCCGAGGTATTAAGGAGTCAAGAAAAGCTACATAAAGCAATACAGAAACTATGGGCAAGAGCCGTGGTCCAAAGTCATTTTGGGTTGCTTAATCGGATTGTTGGTACTAGCATAAGAGTAGGCAATAAAATTTTTAGCATTGTAAGAGATTTAGGCTTTGTAATCGGTCGCTTCCGTGGGTTCGGGCGGTTGCTACTAGGAGGGCAAGTCCTGCACCAGCTTCACATGCTGAGAAAGCTAGTAGTAGTATAGGGGCTGCGGAAAAGCATGTGGAGTTAAGTTGAAGGGTCCAAAGAGATAGGGCAATAAAAAGGGAAAGTATTATTCCCTCTAGGCAGAGAAGGGCTGAGAGGAGATGGAAGCGGTGAAAGGCTAATCCAGTTAATCCGAGCAGGAATGCTGATGAAAAAGTAAAGTGAACAGGGGTCATTAGGTGGTTGAGGATTTTAACCGCAGGTTTTTGAGCCGAAATCAAATGTTTTACTTAAACTAACCGCCTATTCAGCCCATTCTAGACCTCCTTGAAGTCATTCGTAGATTAGCCCGAGGGTGAGTAAAACTAGGACAGCTGCTGCTCATGAGAAGGTGGTGATAGGGGAGGCGAGTTGATCTCCTCATGGAAGTGGAAGAAGGAGGGCAATCTCTAAATCAAATAGGAGAAATAGAATGGCGACTAAAAAGAAGCGTATTGAAAAGGGGAGACGAGCTGAACCTATAGGATCAAAACCGCATTCATATGGTGAGAGTTTCTCATAGTCAGGGCTCATCAAGGGTAGTCAAAAGGAGACAATAGCTAGGATTGAGGACAAAATGACTGCAATTGACAGAATAGTTGTAAGAAGATTCATTATCTTTCCTTGGACTTTAACCAAGACCGGGTGATTGGAAGTCACTTATACTAGCTTAATACTAGAAAGATTAGGATCCTCATCAATAAATAGAAATATAAAGGAAAAGTCATACTACGTCGACGAAGTGTCAGTATCAGGCTGCTGCTTCAAAACCGAAGTGGTGATCAGATGTAAAATGATGACCTACTTGTCGGAAGAAGCAGACTGCCAGAAAGGTGGAACCAATAAGAACATGTAAGCCATGGAATCCTGTAGCTACAAAGAAAGTGCAACCATAAACACCATCAGCAATAGTAAATGGGGCTTCATGGTATTCAAGGGCTTGGAGGAAAGTAAAGTAGCCCCCTAACAGAATTGTAAGGGCTAGTGATTGAATTGCTTGTTTACGTTTTCCTTCTATAATACTGTGGTGCGCTCATGTAACAGTTACTCCTGATGCAAGAAGAACTGCTGTGTTAAGGAGGGGAACTTCAAATGGATCTAAGGGTGTAATGCCGGCAGGGGGTCAGTAGCCTCCTAATTCTGGAGTAGGGGCAAGGCTTGAGTGATAAAAGGCTCAGAAGAACCCAAGAAAAAATAGTACTTCTGATGCGATAAATAGAATTATCCCGTATCGTAAGCCTTTTTGGACAGGTGGGGTATGATGTCCTTGGAAGGTTCCCTCACGTACCACATCTCGCCATCATTGACAAGCTGTAAGAATAAGCAAAAAAGTTCCTAGTGTTATTAGTGTGGTAGAATTAAAATGGAATCAAATAGCAAGGCCTGAGGTCATTAGTAGAGCGGCAACCGCTCCTGTAAGTGGTCAGGGGCTGGGGTCAACTATATGGAAGGGGTGTGCTTGATGGGCCATTATACATTTTCTTGTAAATAGAGGCTTAACAGAAGTACAAATACATATGCTTGGATTATAGCAACTGCAACTTCAAGAAGTGTGAGAAGAAACAGAAGAATTGCAGTAAGTGAAGCGACTGTAGGCATAAGGGGGAGTAAAACTATGGTAGCGGTAGCAATAAGTTGAATTAATAGGTGACCTGCTGTAAGATTTGCTGTAAGTCGAACCCCAAGGGCGAGGGGTCGGATGAAAAGGCTAATTGTTTCGATAATAATTAGAATTGGAATCAGAAGAGTGGGAGTCCCTTCTGGTAGTAGATGGCCTAGAGCATGTGTTGGTTGATTACGTATTCCGATAATTACTGTTGCTAGTCAGAGAGGGACAGCTAGGCCCAAGTTAAGTGATAATTGTGTAGTGGGGGTAAAAGTATAAGGGAGTAGACCTAAGAGGTTTATTGTGATAAGAAACAGCATAAGAGATGCTAGGATAAGTGCCCATTTGTGGCCACCTACATTAACGGGAAGAAGTAGTTGATTAACAAAACGATTGATAAATCATGCTTGCAAGGTTAGGAGTCGGTTGCTCAATCATCGATTAGTGGGTATTGGGTAAAGTGTTCATGGGAGAGCAATTGCTACTGCTATAAGTGGAATACCTAAATATGAGGGGGATATAAATTGGTCAAAGAAGCTTAGTGTCATTGTCAGTTTCAAGATTGTGTTTTGGTTTTTTCTAAATTTGGGGGTGTAGGTTCATTAGGGTATAAGTGAGCTATAATTTTGGTTGGAATAATTGTAAGGAAAACCAATCATGTGAAAGTTAGGATTGCGAACCATGGAGCAGGGTTTAATTGAGGCATATTACTAAGGGTGGTTGTTAATCACCAGTCTCTAGCTTAAAAGGCTAACGCTGTGAACTATTTAGCTTCTTAGTAAGGCATCTTCTGCCATTAGCGTTGATCAGTTTTCAAAGTGTTCTAAGGGAATTGACTCTACTACAATAGGCATAAAGCTGTGGTTGGCGCCGCAAATTTCTGAGCATTGTCCATAAAATACACCAGGACGTGTAACAATAAATGTTGTTTGATTTAATCGGCCTGGGACGGCGTCTACTTTAACCCCTAATGCAGGAAGTGCTCACGAGTGTAGGACGTCTTCAGCAGTAACTAGAACCCGAACTGGGGATTCTGCTGGTACAACCATACGGTGGTCTGTTTCTAAAAGTCGGAACTGTCCAGGGGTTAGATCTTGTGTTGGGGTTATATATGCGTCAAATGCAAGGTCTTCATAGTCTGTATATTCATAGCTTCAGTATCATTGATGTCCAATGGCTTTTACTGTGAGGTGGGGATTATTAATTTCATCTATAAGATATAGAAGACGAAGTGAGGGAAGGGCAATAAGAATAAGTACAATAGCTGGAAGAATAGTTCAAATAATTTCAATTTCTTGTGAATCCAGAATAAACTTATCAGTTACTTTTGCGGTTACCATAGCTACGATAATATATAAAACTATTGTGCTAATAAGGATTACGATTATAAGTGCGTGGTCGTGAAAGTGAAGTAGTTCTTCTATTAGGGGTGAAGCTGCATCTTGAAGTCCAAGTTGGGAAGGATGTGCCATAATTAAGACACGTGGGAGTTCAACCCACAATTCTGCCCTGACAAAGCAGAGTAATATTTTTACTAGTATCTTTAAGAAAGTGACAGAGCGGTTATGTAGTTGGCTTGAAACCAGCCTACGGGGGTTCAATTCCTCCCTTTCTCGTTAATTTGATTGGATTTGAACAAAGGCTGGTTCTTCAAATGTGTGGTAAGGGGGAGGGCAGCCATGAAGTCATTCAATATTAGTTATTGTTATTTCTACTGCGAGGACTTCTCGTTTAGCAGCAAATGCTTCTCATAAGATAAATAAGAACATAATTACGGCAACTAGTGAAACGAGGGAACCAATAGAGGAAACAGTATTTCATAGGGTATATGCATCGGGGTAGTCGGAGTATCGACGGGGCATGCCTGCTAAGCCTAAGAAGTGTTGAGGGAAAAATGTTAGATTAACTCCAAAAAATATAACTCCAAAATGGATTTTTGTTCAGGTTGAGTGCAGTGTGTAGCCTGTAAATAAGGGGAATCAGTGTACGAATGCTGCAACAATTGCGAATACAGCGCCTATTGAGAGAACATAATGGAAATGTGCTACAACATAATATGTATCATGTAGAACAATATCTAAAGATGAGTTGGCTAAAACAATGCCTGTTAAGCCTCCAACTGTAAACAAGAAAATAAAACCTAAAGCTCAGAGCATGGGTGTTTCTCATTTAATATCTCCGCCATGAAGCGTTGCTAATCAACTGAAAACTTTTACCCCTGTTGGAATGGCAATAATTATTGTAGCAGATGTAAAGTATGCTCGTGTGTCTACGTCTATTCCTACTGTAAATATGTGATGTGCTCAGACAATGAAGCCTAGCAGACCGATAGCCATCATTGCTCAGACTATTCCTATATACCCAAAAGGCTCTTTTTTGCCTGAATAATAGGCTACAATATGTGAGATCATCCCAAAGCCTGGTAAAATTAAAATATAGACCTCCGGGTGCCCAAAGAATCAGAAGAGATGTTGGTAAAGGATCGGGTCCCCTCCACCTGCCGGATCAAAAAAGGTTGTATTTAAGTTCCGATCTGTGAGGAGTATTGTGATCCCGGCAGCTAGGACTGGAAGGGAAAGAAGCAGAAGGACTGCAGTAATTAGGACTGCTCACACAAATAAAGGAATTTGGTATATTGTGACGGAGGTAGGTTTTATGTTAATAATAGTCGTAATAAAGTTAATAGCCCCAAGAATAGATGAAATACCTGCAAGATGAAGGGAAAAAATAGTAAGATCTACGGATGCTCCAGCATGGGCTAGATTTCCGGCCAGCGGCGGGTATACTGTTCAACCTGTACCTGCTCCTGCTTCTACACCAGAAGAGGCTAAAAGTAAAAGGAAAGAGGGAGGTAGAAGTCAGAAACTCATATTATTTATTCGTGGAAATGCTATATCGGGGGCCCCAATTATTAGGGGGATTAATCAGTTTCCAAAGCCCCCAATCATAATAGGCATTACTATAAAGAAAATTATTACAAAAGCATGAGCCGTAACAATAACATTATAGATTTGGTCATCCCCGAGTAGGGCTCCTGGTTGACTAAGTTCGGCTCGGATTAGGAGGCTTAATGCTGTCCCAACCATGCCGGCCCATGCACCAAAAATAAGATATAGGGTGCCAATGTCTTTGTGGTTTGTCGAAAAAAATCAGCGTGTAATTGCCACAGGTAAGATGGCTGAGTGTTTAAGCGGTGGATTGTAGCCCCATGCACAGAGGTTTGAGTCCTCTTTTTACCAAGCCCTGGGGTGTTACCACGTTAGATTGCAAATCTTAAGAAGCAGACTAATTGTCTGCCGGGGCTTTCCCCCGACTATTTTGTTTTACCGCTAGTCGGGGGAAAGTAGATAGATGCTCGCTGGATGGAGCGCTTAGCTGTTAACTAAGAGTTTGTAGGATCGAGGCCTGCCTGTCTAGAAAAGGCTTTAGCTTAATTAAAGTGTCTGTTTTGCATACAGGAGATGTGGGATAGTGTCCCGCAAGTCTTAATTCAGGAGCTGGGAGATTTTCACTCTCACTTAGGGCTTTGAAGGCCCTTGGTCTTATGTTAACCTAAGTTCCTTAGGATATTAGAAGTGCTATAGCTGTTGGGGTCAAAGGGAGAAGGGAGATTGCTCCAGCTGAAGTTAAGGCAACTGGGAGGGTGAGTTGAGGATTTATGAAGCGTCAAGTGGGGGTGCTAGAGAGATTATTGGGCGATAAAGTAAGGGTTATAGCATATGATAATCGGAGGTAGAAGTAGAGACTTAGTAGTGCTGTTAGGGCAGCTATTGTGGCTATTGCTGGGAGGTCTTGTTTAGTGAGTTCTTGAAGAATAAGTCATTTGGGTATGAAACCAGTGAGTGGTGGAAGGCCCCCTAGTGAGAGGAGAATAAGAGGGGTTAGTGCAGTGAGGGCCGGGGCTTTAGTTCAAGAGGTCGCTAGTGCATTAATGCTAGTTGAGTTATTAAGTTTAAATACAAGGAATGTTGAGGAAGTCATGATAATATATGTAAATAGTGCGAGTATCGTTAATTGTGGGGAGAATTGAAGTACAATAATTATTCAACCAAGATGGGCAATAGATGAGTAGGCCAAGATTTTACGTAGTTGGGTCTGATTAAGACCTGCTCAACCTCCAACAAGTATAGATATTAGTCCTAAAGCTAAGAGTATAGAGGAAGTTGCCGGGGTTTGAAGTTGTACAATTAATGCAAAAGGTGCTAATTTTTGTCAGGTGGATAGAATTAATCCTGTGGTTAAGTCTAAACCCTGTAGGACTTCAGGAAGCCAGGAGTGTATAGGGGCTAAGCCAATTTTAAGGGCTAGGGCAATTATAATTAAAGTTATTGGCACAGGGTGACATGCTTGTTGAATTTCCCATTGGCCTGTAAGTCATGCATTGGTGGTACTCGCGAAAAGAAGAGTTGCTGCCGCAGTGGCCTGTGTAAGGAAGTATTTGGTGGCTGCTTCTACTGCCCGAGGATGATGGTGTTGAGCTATTAAAGGGATAATAGCGAGGGTATTAATTTCCAAACCTATTCACGCTAGAAGTCAATGGGAGCTGGCAAAAGTAATAGTAGTTCCTAACCCGAGGCCGAGGAGTAGGGTAGTGAGGATGTAGGGGTTCATTAGGAGGGGTGAGATTTTAACCCACATGTTTGGGGTATGGGCCCAATAGCTTGTTTAGCTTACCCTTCTAGGAAATGGTGTAGTGGAAGCACTAAGAGTTTTGATCTCTTAAGGTTGGGTTCAAATCCCTTTTTTCTAAGGAGTCGGGGGGACTTTAACCCCCATAGTACACTCTATCAAAGTGGCCCTTAAAATTCAGGCACAGCTCCGGGTTACAGTTGTGGTGGGAGGCCTGCAAATGCAATGGGGAGGGCCAAATGTCAAATAACAAGGGCTAAGGTAATAGGGAGAAAGTTTTTTCAGATAAGGTGTATAAGTTGGTCGTAACGGAAACGTGGGTAGGAGGCTCGGACTCACAGGAAGACGACAGAGAGAAGAGCTGCTTTAATTATAAGGTTGGCAGCGGTTAGTTCTGGCATTGATGGAATTAGTGTTGCTCCTAAGAATAATGTAGCGGATAATGTATTCATAAGTAAAATGTTTGCATATTCTGCAAGGAAAAATAAGGCGAAGGGTCCTCCTGCATACTCAACATTAAAACCTGAAACAAGTTCTGATTCACCCTCTGTGAGATCAAAAGGGGCTCGGTTAGTTTCTGCAAGTGTAGAGATATACCATATAGCAGCCAAGGGTCAGGCCGGAAGAGCTAGTCAGATGGCTTCTTGAGTTGTACTAAAGGTTTGAAGTGAAAATCCTCCTGTAAAAATAATTGTGCTAATTAGAATTAACCCTAGACTGACTTCATATGAAATTGTTTGAGCAACGGCACGTAATGCTCCTACAAGAGCATATTTTGAGTTTGAAGCCCAGCCTGAGCCTAAAATTGAATATACTGCTAAACTGGAAAGAGCGAGGATAAATAAGATACTTAAATTAAGGTCTGTAACTGGGTATGGTATGGGTATAGGGGCTCATAAAGTAAGGGCAAGAGTTAGTGCTAGTATGGGTGCAAGAAGAAACAAGATGGGAGAAGAGGTGGAAGGACGCACGGGTTCTTTAATAAATAGTTTTACACCGTCTGCAATTGGTTGAAGAAGTCCGTAAGGTCCTACAATGTTGGGGCCTTTTCGTAATTGTATATAGCCTAGGACTTTTCGTTCAAGAAGAGTGAGAAAGGCAACGGCCAACAATACAGGGACAATAAATGCTAACGGGTTGAGGAGGTGTGTAATAATAATTGTTGTCATAGCTGGAGAGAGGACTTGAACCTCTGTATAAAGGGCTTAGGTCTTTTGCATTAACCGGGCTCTGCCACCCCAGCATACCTTGTCTAGGTATAAGGGCATATGCCCTTATACCTAGTTTAGATGGTTTCATTAGGTCGGGGTGAGGCGTGCCTGTGGCATAGGCCTCTTCTTTTCGGTCCTTTCGTACTAGAAAAGAACATCTCATAGATAGAAACTGACCTGGATTTCTCCGGTCTGAACTCAGATCACGTAGGACTTTAATCGTTGAACAAACGAACCCTTAATAGCGGTTGCACCATTAGGATGTCCTGATCCAACATCGAGGTCGTAAACCCCCTTGTCGATAGGAGCTCTAAAAGGGGATTGCGCTGTTATCCCTGGGGTAACTTGGTTCGTTGATCGGCTTTGCCGGATCATTTTGGTCAGAAGTTCTGTTAACTGGAGTTGTCACTCTAGTTTGTGAGAGGGAGGTTATGGAAAAGGGGTTTATGCTCTCAGTCCACGTGGGGGATTTATTTTCCCCATGGTCGCCCCAACCGAAGACACTAGAGCGGTGATCCATTGGTTTATAGTGGTTAAACATTATTAACTGGATCCGCCCTGACGTCTCAAGCTCCACAGGGTCTTCTCGTCTTATGTTTTTATCCCCGCTTCTGCACGGGGAGATCAATTTCATTGACTTAGAAAAGGAGACAGTTAAGCCCTCGTCATACCTTTCATACAGGTCTTCATTTAAAAGACAAGTGATTGCGCTACCTTAGCACAGTCAAAATACTGCGGCCGTTTAAACAGATGTCACTGGGCAGGCGCGACCTCTTATTCTACATTTTGCAAGAGGCGATGTTTTTGGTAAACAGGCGAGGCTTGTATAATTTTATTTTTGCCGAGTTCCTTCTTTTCTTTTTAGTCTTTCCAGATAAACACACCAGTGTGGGGTTAACGGGTAGTTAAATGAATATTTTTCTAGTTCGTTAAGTAGTTTTCAGTTCTCTCTTTATTTGAGGCCGTTAATGTTCGGTGGTTGGTCCAATCCGAGGTACACTTGTGTTAGGAGAGGGTCTTGTAGTCCTCTTATTACTCATATTAGCATAATCGCTCCTATAATTTATAGGAAGGCCTGTTAGGTTGGGGGGATTAAGGAGGGTTATCGGGATATATGGGTGTAATGTGTGCTTGAGCTTTAACGCTTTCTGTACAGATGGCTGCTTTTAGGCCCACTGAGGCACGGATCCCTTAATAATTATGATCTTTATCCTTCTTTCAAGGTTGTGTCCTAGTTCACAGGGGCTGTACCCCCTGTGAATAACTCTCTTAGTTTCTCGGTGTCCAAAGATCTTTTGTAAGTTATGAGTAGAAAAACTAGGAGGCTGAACTTATATCCATTTCACAGGCAACCAGCTATAATTGAGTTCGGTAGGTCTGTCACCTCTACTCAAAGCTCTTCCCACTCTTTTGCCACAGAGACGGGTTCGCCCTATATTAGGCTGTCTTGGAGTAGCTCACTCAATTTCGGGGTCTCACACTAAAGTTCTCTTTGCATGTGTGTGTCTAACTAACTCATGATGCAAAAGGTACGAGGTTATATCTCTGCTTTTCTTTACTTTACTGGACTATTTCACAACTTTTTCAGCGTTCCCTTGCGGTACTTTTTCTATGGCTCTTAAATTCCTTTTCTGTCTCACGTACTAGGGGGGAAGAATGATTTATTTTATACAAGTGCGTATATCTGGGGTTATTTATATGTAGGTGTTGAGGGGGTTGTTGAGGCTAGCTAATAGGTGTCAGAACGATCTGATTTGCACGGATGACTTCTCGGTGTAAGGGAGATGCTTTTCTTACTTAGCTACGCTCTGATATTTTTAACCAAGCGCACCTTCCGGTACGCTTACCATGTTACGACTTTCCTCTCCTTCGCAGATGGAGGGGTTTTAAGGTATTTGAGTCCGGGTGCTTGGTGAGGGTGACGGGCGGTATGTGCGCGCTTTAGAGCCGTTTTCAGCGGAACACTCTGTTTTCTGCTTACTGCTAAATCCTCCTTCAGTTGTGTGTTTCAACACAGCATTCGTATTTGCTTATTAAGCAAATGTAGCCCATTTCTTCCCTCTTCATTCGCTACACCTCGACCTGACGTTTTGGGGTCTGCCAATTAAGCTTACTATGAGACCTTCACAGGGTAAGCTGACGACGGTGGTATATAGGCGGATTAAGCAAGGAGAGGTGAGGTTTAACGGGGGTTATCGGTTATAGAACAGGCTCCTCTAGGTGGGTGTAAAGCACCGCCAAGTCCTTTGGGTTTTAAGCTGATGCTCGTAATACCCGGGCGGAGTATATTAAGTAAAGGTTATTCTATGTTTAGGGCTAAGCATAGTGGGGTATCTAATCCCAGTTTGTTCCTTAGCTTTCGTGGGTTCAGGTGTTTTAAAGTCACTTTCGTAGTTGGGCTTCATGTTTTCGGGTGCGTATAACAGCTCTGGAAGCGTTCGACTTTAGTTTAAATAATTCCCTAACCACTCTTTACGCCGCTGTCTATCAACTTGAGCCTCTCGTATAACCGCGGTGGCTGGCACGAGTTTTACCGGCTCTCTTAGCTTTGACTGAGTCAAGCTTTCGCTTATGGCTTAATGTTTATCACTGCTGAATTCCCTTGAGGGTGTGGCTAAGCTAGGCGTCATGGGCTGTAAGTACGTGCCTGATGCCGGCTCCTTGATCCAAATTATGGGGTGAGGGCGTTCTCACGGGGTGGCTGAAACTTGCATGTGTAAATCTAGCTAGAGATGATAGTAAAGTCAGGACCAAACCTTTGTGCCCTCGGGGCTTTCTAGGGCCCATCTTGACATCTTCAGTGTCATGCTTTAATTAAGCTACGGTAGC